TCAATCCGTATCTAAATCTAAAAGAAGGAATCTAATTCTTTTCTTTATTCCTTAATCTATACTATACAGAAAGACGTGCCATTCAATATTGAATTCCAGTAGTATAGGATTTTTTTTAGACTAGAAACAAATGCTCGAATAAAGTGTGAGTCGGACGGGTTGGATTCCAATAATTTAGAAAAGAAATTCTTAAATTCCTATTAAGTTAATTATACTCTATTTTGCATATCATATGGTTTTAGAAAAGGAAGGGAGGGGTTTTGCTCGATTTAATTTCAATTTTTAGTAGTACAATAACACTAGTAGATAGTATTTCATGAAAAAAAATAGAACAAACTTAGAACAATCCATATTTGTAATGAAAGCACTGTTGCATTAGACATTGTGGCATTAGAGGCAAAGGTTACTCGATAAAGGTTTGTTTTTTTTAGAGCTATAATATCATGCGATGCTTTTGTTCTTCTCATTCGATCTATTCTGTGGAATTAATGAACCCACCAGTAAATCGAATGAATTAAAGGAAAGTAAAAGGGGTGTTATAAGGCCCTTCGTTCCAAACAAAAAAAAATGGAATCGAAACAATTTGAAAAAGAAATGATCAAAACAAAATAAATATATAATTTGAAAATTCTATATATTTTATCGTGATTCGAAGAGAGTTTCATTTAAAAATAAAATGACATGATACAATTATTTTGACGATTACTTTATTCAGTAGTTGCTCTATGAATCCGTGGAGCCGGATCGAAATAGTAGGATTCATAGATGTCAAAGATGATGAACCACTTTTTTACTTCTGTCACTATATCTTTGTTTGTGCCGTCTATATAATGAATGATATGATAAATGAAATCAAAAGCGTTCATTGGGACTAAATTTGTAAATTGGTCTTTTTCTTCTCTTGTATTTATCAAAAAAAAAGAAACTTAGGTAAGTGTTTCATAAACATATGTATAAATAGAACGTATCCCATTTAGCTTCTTTATGCCTACTATAACTAGTTATTTCGGTTTTCTCCTGGCGGCTTTAACTATAACCTCCGCTTTATTTATTGGTCTGAGCAAGATACGGCTTATTTGAGCTTGATTGAATTTTTCATTCAATTTAATAAAAAAAGAAATGTTTTTTTGCGAGATTCCTGGCAGTCCACGGTTCCTTCCCATGTAATTTGTAATTTCTGGTTATTGAGATTCCTGGATGATTTGGATTAATATTTAGAGATAGATATTACCCCCCCTTTATTTATCCACCCCTTCAAAAAAAATAGAAATGATTGAAGTTTTACTATTTGGAATCGTGTTAGGCTTAATTCCTATTACTTTGGCTGGATTATTCGTAACTGCATATTTACAATATAGACGCGGTGATCAGTTGGACCTTTGATTAAGTAACATCTCTTTTTAATTAAAAAAGCCTTAGCCTCTTTTTTTTTTGATTGACCTCCTCCTTTCTTTAATCCGTAGGAGGTCAAATCAAATTCGGGCTGCTGCTGGAGCTATAAAAGTTATTTTATTATAATTCGACCCACCCAAGAAGAACAGAAGCACGCTCTGTAGGATTTGAACCTACGACATCGGGTTTTGGAGACCCGCGTTCTACCAAACTGAACTAAGAGCGCTTCCTTATCACAATATAAAAAACTGTATAGAAAAGAATTTCTTTGTAACCCCCCACAATATCTTGGATGCATATAGTATCATATGTTATTATGTATGTCCAATTTTAATTGATCTCAATTGATCCTTCATTACTGCACATGGGAGAAGTAATAGATAGGGATGACAGGATTTGAACCTGTGACATTTTGTACCCAAAACAAACGCGCTACCAAGCTGCGCTACATCCCTTTCAATTGACCTACAGTGTCATTGTAGAGAATCCCCGCCTTGTTTTCCACATCGTAATTTCCTCGATTAATATACCTCTTGCCATTTCTTCTTTTTCGTCTCATATAACATATTCTCATATAACACATATAATATAAAGAAGAAAAAAATCCAATTAAATTAATTAACAATAAATAGATATATATTAATATTATATCGGTAATGTTCAGAAAGTACGTGGGCGTCTTTTTCTGTAAAAAAACGAAATAAAATCTACCGGGTCGTTCAATATATCCATTTTAGTTAGGGATTCCGCGTACAACTACAAGCGATCCTTAATGACACATGTATCTGATTATATATTATTACAATAAAAAAAGGAGTATTTTCAATGCGAGATCTAAAAACATATCTCTCCGTGGCACCTGTGTTAAGCACTCTATGGTTTGGGTCTTTAGCAGGTCTATTGATTGAGATCAATCGTTTATTCCCAGATGCGTTGACATTCCCATTTTTTTCATTCTAGCTAGGTGTGAATAAGATTCGAGATACAAGAAATTCTCTGTGACTAAGCTCCTTTTTTCTTTGGATAAAAAAGTGAGAAAGAATCAAAGAAGATTTATCGGCAACGAAACCCAGGTTCCGTCGGAATTAAATTAATAGAGGTAGAGCAGAAATGTAAATAGGGATAGAGGACAGCGGCAGCATACAAGATATGTAAATAAAATACTGGTATTTAGAACGAAACGTATTTAATTGCTATTTATTAGAAATTCTTGTATTACTTATTATTATTTCTCTATTGATATTGACCGCAAATGGAAGATTTAAAAATTGAATTTCGAGTCAGCAACTTCTTTTTTTCTTCTTCGTTTCGGATCAAAAATGGAAGAGTTGAGTGAATATCAAAAAAAGGGAGGTTCATGGCTAAGGGTAAAGATGTCAGAACAAGAGTTATTTTGGAATGTAACAGTTGTGTTCGAAACGATATTAATAAGAAATCGCGGGGCATTTCGAGATATATTACTCAAAAGAATCGACACAATACGCCTAGTCGATTGGAATTGAGAAAATTTTGTCCCTATTGTTACAAGCATACGATTCATGGGGAGATAAAAAAATAGAGAAAATTGGACGCGTGTGTAATCCCTACAAGGAACAGGAATAAATTATCTAATTCTAATTTAATAATTACATACATAATAAATAAACTAAAAAAAAATGGAATCCTATTTGATCCCAAATTCAATTAGAATTTAGAAATAGGATTTTAAAGATAAGGAATAAACCATGGATAAATCCAAGCGACTTTTTATTAAATCCAAGCGATCTTTTCGTAGGCGTTTGCCCCCAATTGGGTCGGGGGATCGAATTGATTATAGAAACATGAGTTTAATTAGTCGATTTATTAGTGAACAAGGAAAAATATTATCTAGACGAGTGAATAGGTTGACTTTGAAACAACAACGATTAATTACTGTTGCTATAAAACAAGCTCGTATTTTATCTTTGTTACCTTTTCTTAATAATGAGAAACAATTTGAGAGAACTGAGTCGACTCCTAGAACCACGGGTCCTCGAACTAGAAATAAATAGAATCAAAAATCAATCTGAGTTGGGGTTCAGATTGGAATTTTGATTCTATTGCAATTTAGGAATTTTTTTTATTCGAAAAAATGAGAGAATGAAAATTTGATTGTCGCGTCGTAAGAAAAAAATGAGTAAGAAAAATAAATTTTCTTTTTTTTTTTTTATTGTTCATTCTTTAACTATATTTTGAATTAATTCCATTTATCATAGAAATTTTCTACCCTATCTTCCCGGAGCTAATTCTCCGGGGCCCCATTTAAATCAGTATGGTGTATTCCTTCTAATAATATACTATACTTTCTTAAGAATCTTATTGGAAATCATGTAAAGACAATTCGTATTTGATATTGCTATTTGTGCAAGTATTTTACGATTAAGAAGTGATTGCCTCTTGTACAGATCATGTATTGATCTACTATAACTATAGGATACCCCTATCTTACGAATTGCTGCATTTATCCGACTGATCCACAAACGGCGAAAATTTCTCTTTTGCCTGCCCCTATCCCGATGAGCAGAAACCAAGGCTCTCATTTTCTGTTGAATAGTACTTCGAGTAAGTCTTGAATGAGTCCCTCGAAAAGTTGATGCAAATAAACGAATTTTTGTTCTACGTCTCCGAGCTACATACCCTCGTCTAATTCTGGTCATTGAATCAAATGAAACTTTGATGAATAACTAATTTCTTTTTTTCTTTCAGTCATTCTTTTTCCCTTTCCTGGTCTATTAATAACAAAACGGATTCTTCCAATGTATAAAAAAAATTCCAATGGCTTTTGCTACTATGACCTTCCCGACCACAATTTTTCCAGGTATTTAACCTCGAAACGAAATAAAATAATCAATTAATTTTATTGATACTAAATAGCAACAAAGAAATTAAATAGAGGCAATTATAAATTAAGTTGAATATAGTATTAAAGTATCAATAAATAGCAAAGGTAAATCGATAAATTGTGGGTTCCGTCGTTTCTATGGTTGCTTCTTAAACGGTGAGGTCCTCTCTATACACCGGAGCCCCTTCCCTCAGTAATCAATGTTAAATGTTATTAGTAACTTGTACAGTTCACATTCTTTGACTCTACCCATGAATTATCTAGTAATAGGTCTTTTCACAATGAGATCTACCCATACAGTAACGGTATTTAATTACAAAGGTTGGCTAGGTAACTGACCCTGTTAGTCCGTTATTGCAAGAGTGGGAGCCTAATTCTTTTGCTTCTTAAATATGGTTTCCCCCGCTTAATGAATAACCATTTGCTACCAATGGGGAATTGCTTCTCATCTCCAATTGAGGTGATTGGATTTGCACCAATAGAAACCATAAATTTAATACATAATGGCACAACGAGAGTTTTAGATATATATTGAATTCTTCCAGAATATTCATTCGTGCTGGTCATTGATACTGGAAAAAATTGTTCTTTAATTTAGTTCCAACTCCTGATCTGAACGAGTCGCACATACACCCTAGTACATGTTCCTCGACGCTGAGGACATCCCCGAAGAGCGGGGGATTTTGTTACATTTTTTATTGGCTGTCTTGTGTTTCTAATAAGTTGTTTAATAGTTGGCATGCTAAATCCTATATAAAATGGGCTGGTTTAGATCAATCCTAACCAGATTATTCTGAATTATTTCGATTTTACTTTTTACCTTACCCCATTTTACCCCGGTAAGAAGATAAAATAGGAAATTTAGGTTCGGTTCATCCGAATCCAAGTTATGGTTCAAAAAGGACTCGCATATTTACGCGAAATCCCCGGTGTTTTCGACCGCTACAAAATCAACAATTCCATGAGCTTGGGCTTCTGTTGCTGACATAAAAACATCCCTTTCCATATCTTCGGATACAACCCACAATGGGTTGCCCGTTCTTTGTACATAAACCCTTGTGAGGGTTTCGCGGAGTTTCAGAAGTTCTTCCGCTTCTAGGACAAATTCTCCTGTTTGTGCCTCATAAAAAGAACTAGCAGGTTGGTGGATCATTACCCTGATGATATAACATAATTAATGGTTCCTTGATCTCATCTCATATGATCGGACAAAGGAAAAAGATAAAGAATACCAAGAATAAAATTCTTATATTATAGAATTTAACAACCGTACAGGCATTTTTGTGCATTGCATACGGCTCCACAGTGGACTTTACTTTTCCTTTCCGTCGAGCAAAAAAAGGAAATAGGATACATTCCAAATGATTAAGTGACCCATTTACCACCCTTCTTTTCGGGGGAGTTAAAAAATACTATGATGGTTCCGTTGCTTTCTATATTTATAATTTATCTCATATGTGATTCAGCAATCCCAAAGTTTCTTTTTAATCCGATCAAAGTAAGTAAAAAAAAGATCTTTTTTTTTTCATTTTAGTACTCTTTCATAACATAAATATTCGATCGAAAGATACTTATGGTGTGAAAACAAAAAGGTTTGTGACGCTGAAATGACCCCCGGATAGATAAGATAAAATCAGAATATCCTTTAGTCAGTCTCATATTACTCGCCCGATACACAATTTCATGTTATGAAAAAACAAAAAGAGTTTGTTCATATCGAACTCGAAGTGCCATGCTACTATTACTGAATATTATTATTCATTTAATATTACATATCGCGAAGGCATAGTCTTCTTTTTTCTCTTAAATATAAATAAAAAACGCATTGGCGCCAAGCGTGAGGGAATGCTATACGTTTGGTAATTTCTCCTCCGACCAGGAGGAAAGATCCCATTGAAGCGGCTAATCCCATGCATATTGTATGTACATCTGGTGGCACAAATTGCATAGTATCATAAATTGCTACTCCGGGGATTACCCACCCGCCGGGCGAGTTTATAAACAAAAAAAGATCCCGGGTTTCGTCCTCTAGACTGAGATATACCATCAGACCGATAAGTTGGTTTGAGATCTCGCTATCAACCCCTTGTCCTAAAAAAAGTAATCTTTCTCGATGAAGTCGGTTGATTAGGACAAAAATTTATCCCTTATGAACCGTACACGCACCTTTTGATGCATACGGTTCAAAAAAAATTGTGAAAAAAGAATCAATGTGTTGATTCCAGCCCGCCTTCCTTTTTTATAGTAGGACTTTTCTACCTCCTAATGTAATAAAGAGGCTTTTTCGTCTATTTTTTTTATAAAGGTTTTTTCTTTTTTGTTCGCCTCTCCGTAAAAAAGAAAAGAATCCACTAAACTTATTGAATTAACCTCTCATTGATGTATTGTTTCATCGAAATCTAATCCAAATTACGATGTAATTTTCTTGTTCCTGAATGGGCCTCCTCAATTATTTAATTATTTTAGGTTTATGTTCTACTCCGGGTAAAGATCCGCCCGACTTCAATTTGTACATATAGGACAAACGATCCCAATACCGCTTTTTTTGGTATGACTTTTTTTTCAACGCATTTCGTGCCTTTCTTACGACAAATATTCGATGGAGTCATAGTAATCAATATTATTTCATTGATTGGCAGTTTAGTTTGAGATCGCCTATATGTTATAAAGTAATCGTTTAGGATACAAGTGGTAATCATATCTGGATTACCAACTGGGTATTTTCTGAACGGAGCCTGGATACTTCATTTTATTGGATTGGTCCAACTAAGCCAACCATAAATTTGGATAATGAATAATATTAATATTGATCTTGACCCCCTAGGATCTAATTTTCACGCTCCAAATTATTGAATTGGTGGTTCAAGCAATTTTTTTGGCGAAACAGAGGGTATCTCGACCGGGGGAGAGAACGGGAAAATTCCATATGACCCAATATGTCTGACAAGTCGCACTATACGTCAACCCAAACTGCATCTTCCTCTCCGGGAATCCGAAAAGGTACTTTTGGAACACCAATAGGCATCAACTGAAATAAAAGGGAGTTAAGTACTATATTTTACTTTGATGTGGAAACGTAATGTCGTATTTTATCCTTAGATTAGAAAGTTTCTAGAGTAAGACGAAATAAATAAAGGAAAATTTTTACGAATGGGTCGAGCTGCTCGAATAATGACCAAGTATCTACGCATTCGCTCATAGAAAATGGGACCAATCCCCCATTGCGTATTGGTACTTATCGGGTATAGAATAGATCTGCTTATCTTTGTTCCTACGAACGGAATTGTTCCATTATTACCAATGAAGTGGAATTAAAAAAATATGAACCCTTGCTCCGAAATAATCCATTGAAAGGGAGAGGTCCATAGCATAGTCTACCAATGCGATAAAGTTACATAGTGTCTATTTTTCTTTGATAAAGGGGTATTTCCATGGGTTTGCCTTGGTATCGTGTTCATACCGTCGTATTGAATGATCCCGGTCGGTTGCTTGCTGTACATATAATGCATACAGCTCTCGTTTCTGGTTGGGCCGGTTCAATGGCTCTCTACGAATTAGCCGTTTTTGATCCCTCTGACCCCGTTCTTGATCCAATGTGGAGACAGGGTATGTTCGTTATACCCTTCATGACTCGGTTAGGAATAACCAACTCATGGGGTGGTTGGAGTATTACAGGAGGGACTATAACGAATCCGGGTATTTGGAGTTACGAAGGTGTGGCCGGGGCACATATTGTGTTTTCTGGTTTGTGCTTCTTGGCAGCTATCTGGCATTGGGTATATTGGGATCTCCAAATATTCTGTGATGAACGTACAGGGAAACCCTCTTTAGATTTGCCTAAGATCTTTGGAATTCATTTATTTCTCTCAGGATTAGCTTGCTTTGGATTTGGTGCATTTCATGTAACAGGCTTGTATGGTCCTGGAATATGGGTGTCCGATCCTTATGGACTAACCGGAAAAGTACAATCTGTAAATCCTGCGTGGGGAGTGGAAGGTTTTGATCCTTTTGTTCCGGGAGGAATAGCCTCCCATCATATTGCAGCGGGTACGTTGGGCATATTAGCGGGCCTATTCCATCTTAGTGTCCGCCCGCCCCAACGTCTCTATAAAGGATTACGGATGGGTAATATTGAAACAGTCCTTTCCAGTAGTATTGCTGCTGTCTTTTTTGCAGCTTTTGTTGTTGCTGGAACTATGTGGTACGGCTCCGCAACTACCCCGATCGAATTATTTGGTCCCACTCGTTATCAATGGGATCAAGGATACTTCCAACAAGAAATATATCGAAGGGTTGGTGCCGGACTAGCCGAAAATAAGAGTTTATCAGAAGTTTGGTCTAAAATTCCCGAAAAATTGGCTTTTTATGATTACATTGGAAATAACCCAGCAAAAGGGGGATTATTTAGAGCAGGCTCAATGGACAACGGGGATGGAATAGCCGTTGGATGGTTAGGACATCCCATCTTTAGAGATAAAGAGGGACGCGAGCTGTTTGTACGTCGTATGCCTACTTTTTTTGAAACATTTCCAGTAGTTTTGGTAGATGGAGATGGAATTGTAAGAGCCGATGTTCCTTTTAGAAGGGCAGAATCCAAGTATAGTGTCGAACAGGTAGGAGTAACTGTTGAGTTCTATGGTGGCGAACTCGATGGAGTCAGTTATAGCGACCCCGCTACTGTGAAAAAGTATGCTAGACGCGCTCAATTGGGTGAAATTTTTGAATTAGATCGCGCTACTTTGAAATCCGATGGTGTTTTTCGTAGCAGCCCAAGGGGTTGGTTCACTTTTGGACACGCTTCGTTCGCTTTACTCTTCTTTTTCGGACATATTTGGCATGGTGCTAGAACCTTATTCAGAGATGTTTTTGCTGGTATTGACCCGGATTTGGATGCTCAAGTGGAATTTGGAGCATTCCAAAAACTTGGAGATCCAACTACAAAGAGACAAGTAGTCTGATACAATATTACTCTTATATCTTTCGCCTCTTTTATGATTTAACTTTGACATAGAGTACCGAAGAAATCTTGATTTGAATCGCCGACCTTTCTTTGATTCTTGTCCTTTCTTAACTTAATCGGGGAGATGTTCCCAAATGAACAGGTGTGGAAGCTATAATTGTAAACCACGATCGAATTTATGGAAGCATTGGTTTATACATTCCTCTTAGTTTCGACTCTAGGAATTATTTTTTTCGCTATATTTTTTCGAGAGCCGCCTAAGGTTCCGACTAAAAAATGATTTTTTATTATCTTACATTATCTAAATTGAAGTAAAGTAATGAGCCTACCATATTGGTAGGCTCATTACTTTACTTCAACTAGTCTCCGTGTTCCTCGAATGGATCTCTTAGTTGTTGAGAGGGTTGCCCAAAAGCGGTATATAAGGCGTACCCGGTAAAACTTACAAGTAAACCAGATATAAAGATGGCGACTAGGGTTGCGGTTTCCATTATTATAAAATTTCAAGACCACAATGGATCTATGATAAGATCGTTTATTTACAACGGAATGGTATACAAAGTCAACCAATCTCAACTAATGCAATAGGATTTATGGCTACACAAACCATTGAGGGTAGTTCTAAATCTGGTCCAAGAGGAACTACTGTGGGGAGTTTATTGAAACCGTTAAATTCGGAATATGGAAAAGTAGCTCCTGGTTGGGGGACTACCCCTTTGATGGGGGTTGCAATGGCACTATTTGCAGTATTCTTATCTATTATTCTCGAGATTTATAATTCATCCGTT